ATATGCCTATTATGAATCTGCACCCCTTGGGATCGATAAACCTTTTGGATTTTATTAACCAAAGAGATACGGCTTTGCACTATAGTTAGCTCAGCAGCAATCAAGAATGCCCACGGCATTCCAAGAATTCTTGGAATACGTTCGTTCCAACCCTCAATCCTCTTTTCTAGATTCATCGATATTGAATCAATCGAACGCACTTCTAACACCTGTTCTACTTTTGGAAGCCCCTGAGTTATATCGCCGGATCTCGATTTTTCATATATAAATGTAATTAAAGTATCCCCCTCGTACAGGATTCCCCCATAATGGCCATGAACGGTTGCTCCTGGAGTGGCCAAATAGGGCTTAGCTGATCGTATTACTACAGAGTCAACTTCAACAAGTATAACTTGGCCCGATTTTAGGTGTGGTACGTTTTTGGCTATACATATATTTTCACAAATAAACTGCCCAAGACTCATTATTGTAGATGTTTCTTGACAATAATGGGGATGGAGAAAATACCAATTCAAATTGAAAATAATGTTACTGCATGGGTCGGGGTTATAAATTTTCTCATTTTCATCGATTAAATAATATTTAAATTTAATTACTTGAAAAGTCTGTTTTAAATTGTCAAGTTGCAAATAGTTATTTACCAAGATCTGATTATGAGTTATTAAATGGTAAAATGAAGAAACATTTGCAATTAGAATTAGAAGGGCTGTTCCTAAAGGCCCCAGCGAATTATTAATTGGAATTACAGGATCCTTTGTAATTTGAATTGATTCTTTTATCACCTTGTGTATCACATTGTGATTGTGATATTTTACATCGTTGAGTGGACCCATTCGAAAACAATTGGATGATGACAAAATTATCAACGATTGGAATCCCGTATTTCTATTCAACAATGTATGAATAGTTCTTTGATTTTGATTAAGGGGTTGTTGAATTCTTGCCTTGGAATAAATCGAAGAAAACGGATTTATTTTGGTGCAATCGGATCCATTATCCGAGAGCAATCTTGAGCCCGACGGATCATTCCTTTTTCCGATATATGAAATGGTGGATTTCAGCAAGTCGATTCTTAGGAAATGTCGAATCAACCCATTTGCCCTTATTTCAACAAAGGAAGCACGAGCTTCTTGACTAGAAGAACTTTTTCTGTCTTGGTCCCAATTCAATACTAAACAAGTCCGAACTAATTGAATATTTGTATCAGAAATTCCTCGAATTGGTTTACCATTTCCATAAAGGATATAATTGACAACTCGAAGTTTCACATTATCCCTTTCCTGCAACAGATCCGGGGGGAAAAGCGTTCCTAAAGTTATACCGTCCGTTATTTCATATGTGACGACAGGCCGAACCAAAACAAAATACGTTTTTTTACTAGGTGTGATCCGTTGAACATAGATCCAATTTTCCCATTTTTTGGATTCCTTAGAATTTTTTTTTCCTGTTCCTGGTGGTATCAAAACGCCGCTATGTCGGGATATCTTATCTGTCTTTCCAGGAAAATGGATATCTCCAGAAAAGATTTTAAGTTCAATTCTTTTTTTTTTTCTCTCCACTCGGACCAACCCGGCTACTCGGCTTCTTATATTTAAAGTAATTTGTGTATCTATCCCAATGATACTATTGTTCCGTACCATTATGTACGAAGATCCAGGTAATATATGCACTTCCTCGGGAATGAAAAAAAACCGATCCACTTTCATTTGGTATTTTGGCCTAAATTCCTGGCCTCCTCGATACTCAATCAAATCCTCTTTTTTGATGATTGAATGCATTTCTAGAGTCCCATATTTAGTAATGCCCGAACTCTTTCTTCTGTATCGAGGATCGTCCAAATAAGCAAGAATACTATTTCTACGGAAAATCCCATTGATGGGGATTTCAATCGAGATATCTGAAGGGGGCGTTAGTTCGTTCTCGCGCTCTTGAATCGATTGGAGTGGAATGATGAATCTATTTCTTCGCCTCTTTGAGACTAAATCAGAATTCTGATAGAGAACGGTCGGATCTACGAGATTACAACGACCAGTACAGATAATTCGAATAAGGTCTGAATAATCAGGAATCCTGTCTTCTTTTTTACCCGAAAAAGCTGAAGTAAAGAATTTTTCTCTCGGCTGATCATTTGTTCCTGAAAGGTTAGAAGTAGATCTTTTCTTGACAGAACGAGAATGCGCACTCATTTGATCTTGATCCTTGTGGATCGAAAGTGAAACTAGACTGGATTTGCGCGGCCCTCCTAATAATATCCATAAATGACTTGTTTTTGGTAATAGATGAACACTGCCGTATGTAAATTCGGGTGCATGATACACATCGGTGCTCCAGTGCATTTCTCCGTCTGAGTCAGAATAAATATGTTTTCGAACCTTCTCTTTAAAATTCAAAGTGGATGTTCCTGCGCGAATCTCAGCAATCACTTGTTCTGATTCTACATATTGCTCGTTTTGAACTAAAAGAAAGCTTTGGGTTGGAATATTTACATTATGTCGAATAT